AAACGAAATGGCTTAGTGAATGGCTTAGTGAATGGCTTACAAGCATAAAAAGAAGAAAAGAGCAAAAAACGAAATGGCTTAGTGAATGGCTTAGTGAATGGCTTACAAGCATAAAAAGAAGAAAAGAGCAAAAAACGAAATGGCTTAGTGAATGGCTTAGTGAATTTGAATGGCTTAGTGAATGGCTTAGTGAATTAGAATGGCTTACAAGACAAAAAACGGATGAATGGTGTACAAGCATAAAAATGCTAAAAGTAATGCCTCGGTGGTCATACAACTTAGCCAGTGAGGTACAAGTGGTCTCACGAAGAAAATTGAATGAAAGGCAAGAGACAATACGAGATTATCAAATTCGCTCGAGGAAACCGAGACGTCTATTTCTGTTTAAGCCGAAGGAAAGCGGCTTCTATGATAGAGCTTTCTTCGACCTCGGCCTCGATAAGTTGAGGCAGACGGAGGCGCCTGTTGGGATTTCGGCGAAAATGCTAGAAACAGAAAAATCAATAGACGAAGGCATGACAAAACCAATCCCTGACATGTGGATGATAAGATATCCCCATTTATGGGATTTTCGTCGAGGCCTAATATGGTCTACTATGCGTATTCAAAGGCGTAAATTGTTCATTTTTAAAAAGACGTTTCAAAGAGGTGCACATTCCCTACTTTTTGCCCCCCTAATAAGGGGTATTCTTTGGGACCCTCTTGTCAACTCAGTAAGAAAACTACTAAAGTCTATTTCCAAACTAATAAAAAGCATTTTTCGATATATAAAAAAGATCCAAAAAATTCTTCAAAATACAAAATCAATAAAGCAGGTTTTCGTAGAAATAAAAAAAAGTTTCAAAAAAGAAAACCAAGAAAAAAGACTTCCAATCTTGGAAGTCTTGGAAGAAGACAAAGACGACGACGAATACTACGCAGGGGAAAACAGAGACAAATGGATTTGGAGGCTCAGGGAGGCGGAGAGAGAAAGACTCGAGACACTTTTGAAAGCGGAAAAATCAGTGAGGAGACACATTTTGCATGAAGAGTTGGAAGTAGAGAGCATAGAGCCATCAGAGTTCGAGAACTACCTTGCTGCTATTCGGGGAGGAAGGATTGCTCTTTTACTAACTTATTCGAAGATTCGAAAATGGATTACATTACCTTTATTGATAATAGCTAAAAATATGGTCCGTTTATTATTATTCCGAGCGCCCCAGTGGGACGCGGATATAAGGGATTGGAAGAAGGAAAGGCATATTCCAACCACCCTGGATGGTACTCTAATCGAAGATTCAGAAATTTGGAGTGAAAATTGGGAACAAGAGGGTGGTGTGGAAATAAAGATACTATATCCTTTCCGTCTAAAACCTTGGCACCGATCTAAGAGACACCTGAAAAAGAAAAAAGAAAAAAAAGAAGAGAAGAAAGAGAAAGTACCAATGAAAAAGAAAAAAGAAAAAAAAGAAGAGAAGAAAGAGAAAGTACCAATGAAAAAGAAAAAAGAAAAAAAAGAAGAGAAGAAAGAGAAAGTACCAATGAAAAAGAAAAAAGAAAAAAAAGAAGAGAAGAAAGAGAAAGTACCAATGAAAAAGAAAAAAGAAAAAAAAGAAGAGAAGAAAGAGAAAGTACCAATGAAAAAGAAAAAAGAAAAAAAAGAAGAGAAGAAAGAGAAAGTACCAATGAAAAAGAAAAAAGAAAAAAAAGAAGAGAAGAAAGAGAAAGTACCAATGAAAAAGAAAATGCAATCAAAAAAGAAAAGAAAATGGAAAAAGAAAGTCTCTTTGAAAACGAAAAAAAGGAGAGCAACTTCTACTTTTATATCTATTTGGGGGGGGGTGGAAGTTGACAGGACTGGTGGTGCCGGCGACCCATTTGTGGATTCTTTCTATTGTTTTTATTTCCCCATTTTCAAAAAAAGCAAAAAAGCAATTCGAAAGTGGATTTTCAAATTTCTAAAAATTTTCAAAGAAATCAAAAAGTTTCTAAAGGCCCAAATACAAAAATGGAGAGAAGGTTCGAGTGAAATAAAAAGAGATTCTAGAATCAATAAAATCAAAAAGGGTTCTATAAGCAAGAATGAGATTCTTCCTGCCCTAGGTCGGGATAGGACAAAAGCTCAACGGATAGAAATCAAAATGAAAGATCTGACTGATAAAATAAGCACAATCAGAAATCTAATAAAAGACATAAAAAGAATGAAAAAAGACAAGAAAGATGTTACAAAAGACAAGAAAAATGGATTTCGAACTCGAAAGAAAAAAATGAGTCCTAAGAAAACAAGTTATGGTGCTCAAAAATTAGCATCACTAAAAAAAAAAAAGATTTTTCAGATATTTAAAAGAAGAAAGGCTCGATTAATACGTAAATCACATTCTTTTATAAAATGGATCGTGGAAAGGATATACGCGGATATCCTTCTAGAGATCTTGTCAGATATCATTAGGTGCATCAAATGGATTAAGAAATGGAATTGTAAAAGAATTGAAAATCAAAAGATAATTAAGCGTATTTTTACTATAAAAAAACAACAGGAACCCTTTTCTATTCATTATCTGTTTTCTCTTCGTCATCTGTTTTCGTCCGAGTCGAGGGGTTTTTTGAATTTATCCCTCGTGTCACAGGCCTATGTATTTTACAAATTATCACAAACCCACATGATTAACTCGTATAAGTTAAGATCTGTCCTTCAATATGACGGAGCATCTTTATTTCTTAATAATGAAATCAAAGATTTTTTTCGAAGACAAGGAATAATTTCTTCCGAATTAAAGCATAAGAAACTTCAGAATTCTGGAATGAATCCATGGAAAAATTGGTTAAAGAGTCATTATCAATACGAGTTATCTAAGCGAATCTGGGCTGATTTAGTACCGAAAAAATGGCGAAATAGAGTCAATCAACATTGTAGGGTTGAAAATCGAAATTTAAGAAAACGGGATTCATCTGAACGAGAGGAAAAGGTTTCGTTATTGATAAATCAAAACGAGCATTTTCTAAAAACCTATAGATATGATCTTTTATCATATCAATCGATTTATTATGAAGATAAGAAGGACTCATACAGTTATGGGTCAGCATTCCAAGTAAATAAGAACCAAGAAATTTCTTATACTTATAATTACAACATACATAAAAAAAAATGGGTTGATATGGGGGGGAGTATCCCTATTACTTCTTTGCTAAGAAAAGGTTATTATTCTTGTGTAAAAAGAAAATGGTCATATAGAATTTCTTTTGATACGAAAGGTCTTTTTTCTCTCAAAATTCTGAAAGATCTCAAAATTAAGAAAGATAAAGAAATTAAGAAAGATAAAGAAATTAAGAAAGATAAAGAAATTAAGAAAGATAAAGAAATCAACCTATACAATCAAAAATGTTTTTGGATGGGAATGAATTTGGATGGGATGGGAATTGATTGGATGGAAATGAATGAAGAAAGACTAAATAGTCTATCGGATTCAATACCTTGGTTATTCCCACAATTTAGGTTATTCCGAAAAGTGGGGTTATTTTATAATGCATATACTATGCAAGATTCTAAGCAAGATTCTAAATATGAATATGAAATGAAACCGCGGTTTATACCAATTCATGCATTTTTTAATCAAAGACTAGTGGATCAAATTAAGGAAAGTGAAATTGAGAAAAAAAAAAATAGGGAAAGGGAAATTGAGGAAAAAAAAAAAAATAGGGAAATTGAGGAAAAAAAAAAAAAGAGTGAACTTGAGGAAAAGCTAAGGAGTGAGGTTGATGAAAAAAAAAAGAGTGAACTTGAGGAAAAGCCAAGGAGTGAGGTTGATGAAAAAAAAAAGAGTGAACTTGAGGAAAAGCCAAGGCCAAGGCCTGAAAGTGCGAAAAAAAATAGAACGAGGCAACTGACGCTGAAGGAACTCCTAACGAGTCGTCCTGCTCGTAAACGTATTAAAAATGAAAAGCGTGCAATTCTGAGACTAAAAAGGCGTCAAGCGGATGAACAAAAAAGGCGTGACTTTATGGAAATACTAAAAATAGTAAGGCGTCAAGAAAAGGTAGATCGAGCATCTTACGTATCAGATCAAAAACAAAGGAGTGAAGAAAACTTAGGTCCAGGATCTTTCGTAAATGAATTCGAAAATGAAATGGATGAAGTACTATCATTCCGATCAGATCCAATAGAAAGGTCAGATCAAATAGAAAGGAGTGAAGAAAACATAGGTCCAGGATCTTTCGTAAATGAAAGTAACGAAAATGAAAGTAACGAAAATGAAAGTAACGAAAAAATCATAAAAACAGGAACCGGAGCTTACAAGATGTTGAGAAGGCGCAGAAGGGTGCTTGGTTATCAACTTTACTGGGGGGCGCACCCTTTGAATCTCGACGCACCCGAGGTTTTTTCGCCCTTCTTTGAACGTGTATTTGAATTTTTACTAAAGCAAGAAAAAGAAGAAAATCAAAAGCAAGAAAAGCAAGAAAAAAAAAAACAAGAAAAAAAAGAAAAACAAGAAAAAGAAAAACAAGAAAAAGAAAAACAAGAAAAAGAAAAACAAGAAAAAGAAAAACAAGAAGAAAAACAAGAAAAAGAAAAACAAGAAGAAAAACAAGAAGAAAAACAAGAAAAAGAAAAACAAGAAGAAAAACAAGATGAAAAACAACGAAAAAGAAAAACAAGAAAAAGAAAAACAAGAAGAAAAACAAGAAAAGATGGGAGACTATACGCTTTGCTTGCGTTTGTAAAGAAGGAAGAATTGGAGCCGTATATGTTGGAGGTGTGGGATAAAGTTACTCCATCCAATTTCTCAGAACTGGTAAGTAATGGAGTATTGATTATGAAATGGAATCGTATGCCTATAAAAGAGAATCTAGATTTGATTATGTATCAAACCATAAGGATTTCTTTGGTTCATGAGATTCAACAAAAAAATAAGATAAAAAGAGACAGAAATCATTATGATTTGCTTGTTCCTGAAAATATTTTATCGTCTAGACGTCGTAGAGAATTGAGAATTCTAAGTTGTTTGAATTCAAGGAATAGTAATGGTGTGGATAAAAATGCAGTATTTTGCAATGGGAACAAGGTAAAAACCTGTGGTCAATTTTTGGATGAAAGAAAAGATCTTGATAGAGATAAAAAGAAATTAATTCAATTAAAATTCTTTCTTTGGCCCAATTATCGATTAGAAGATTTAGCTTGTATGAATCGCTATTGGTTTGATACTAATAATGGTAGTCGTTTCAGTATGTTAAGGATACATATGTATCCACGATTGAAAAAGCATTTACCGATATATATCAGGTGGATAAATAGCTGCGCACATGCCCTGTCTTACATTCGATTTTTATACATGAATACGAATTCAATGACGTATCAATTAGATCCAGAAATGAAGAAATAAGGAAATTCGGATTGATTTTTGTGTATACCAGATCAAAATACCTCCCATTATTATTATTACTGATCAGTAAGATTCATATTCGTAAAAGAAAAATACTAAAAAAAAATTTGACATTATGCAAGAGACATATAGAATAAAATAAAAGAATATTAGTAGACATATAGAATCAAAAAAGATTTGAATAATATAGAATAAAATAAGAGAATAAAAAAAATTATAGACTAAATGAATAAGATATTCTCTTATTCATTTAGTCTCAATGAATAAAGAATAAATATGAATAAATCTAAATACAAGAAAAAAAGATAAGAAGAGATCCGACCCACACTTCCATACTTCATACCTTCTCCCACAAAAAAACTTATAAGACCAAATCCATTTGGAATTCCATCAATTAATCGTCTGTCAAAAAAATGAACTAGTTCAGTCAACCCTCTTATACTCCGAATTAAGTATGTTGCATAAAAAGCATCTATGTAACCACGATAATAAGACCAATCATATAGAAAATTTTGGATTTTGTCCCCCAAAACTCTCTTTGTATTACTTTTGTGAATAAAATTGAGTAAGTCAAAATCTTGAAACGTTGAATAAAAAGGTTTATATAAAAAGAACGCTATAACTATTCCAAAGGAAGCTATACTAACTGAAAAGGTTGCATTTGTCACAAATTCAAACCAATCAACAGAATTAAAATTATTCAAATTTGGATGTAAAAGGTTCATAGATGGAGTTAACCATTTTGACAATATATCCAAACCTAATCCTTCTTGATTGAACGGAATTCCTATGAATCCGATGAACAACGTAAAAAAGATCAATACAAGTAGAGAAAATAGCATAGTATTTTCCGATTCACGAGGATATGAGAAAAATTTTTGATTATCAAAATGATTAATACTAAAAAATGATCGCATATATTTTCTTCCATTTTCATGGAGATGATGGAGATGCTTAATCTTTTCATTTTTTTTCATTGGTAATAAAGTGAGTAAAGGCAAATTTTGATAAATAGGTTTCATTCTTTCCTGTCCCCATAAGGATATTGAATAGACAGAACTACTTTTTTCTCCACTATATTTTTGAAAATGAACGTTTAAATGACCTTCAAACGTAAGTAAATAGATGCGAAACATGTAAAATGCAGTTAATCCTGCTGCGGAACAGGCTATAAGTGCGAAAAGTGGTGAATACAACCAACTATCATTAAGAATTTCATCTTTGGACCAAAAACAAGCAAAAGGGGGAATACCACAAAGAGAAAGTGTACCTAATAAAAAAGAATTTTTTGTAAGTGGTACATGCTTTCTTAACCCACCCATAAAAACCATATTCTGACTTTTATATGGAGAATAACCAACAAGAATTTCCATCGAATGAATAACGGATCCCGATCCTAAAAACAATAATGCTTTTGAATAAGCATGAGTAATCAAATGAAATAGAGCAGCTCGATATGAACCCATGCCTAGAGCTAACATCATATAACCCAATTGAGACATTGTAGAATAAGCTAAAGATTTTTTAAGATCTTTTTGAGCAAGAGCTAAAGTAGCTCCTAAAAGTACTGTTATTATACCTATGAGAGCTATAAAATTCATTATGGAAGGAATGACTATCAAAAGAGGAAAAAGACGAGCGACAAGAAAAATCCCCGCTGCTACCATAGTAGCAGCATGTATAAGAGCCGAAATAGGAGTGGGACCCTCCATAGCATCAGGTAACCATACATGAAGGGGAAATTGGGCAGATTTTGCAACTGCACCGGCAAATATCAAGAAAGTACATAAAATTCCAAATAAAAAATGGACTTGATTATCATTATTATAAATTGAAGTAGTGAATATTTCGAATAAATCTTGAAATTCAAAACTGCCTGTTATCAAATAAAGACCTAAAATTCCTAATAAGAAACCAAAATCCCCCACACGATTAGTCACAAACGCTTTTTGACAAGCATTTGCTGCAATAGGTCGTGTGAACCAAAACCCTATTAATAGATAGGAACACATCCCAACGAATTCCCAAAAAATATAAATTTGTATTAAATTAGAACTAGTAACTAAGCACAACATAGAAGTATTAAAAAAACTCAGATAAGCAAAAAATCGCAAATATGCTTGATCATGAAACATGTAATTGTCACTATAAATAAGAACTAGAATCCCAACGGTCGTGATTAACATTAACATAATAGAAGTAAGTGAATCGACAAAATAACCGAACTCTAAAGAAAACCCATTATTGATGGTCCAAGACCATACATATTGATAGATCGAACTAGTATTTATTTGCTTAAAAGACAGTTTCATTGAAAAAAGCATAACTATACTTAACAACGAAAGACTAGGAAAAGACCACATACGCCGAAGGTTTTTTGTTGTCGTTGGAAAAACTAGAATTCCTATTGCTAGTAACAAAGGAACGGTAAGTAGAATAAAAGGTATGCTCCATGCGTATTGGTATATATGTTCCATAAACAAGAAAATTTGAATAATTTTTTTTGATTCGCCGTCTCTTACCTCTTTCGTCGAAAGAGGTAAACTCAATAAAAAATGAAGATATGCAATAAGTTAAACACAATTTGATATTCGCAAATTTGGAATAAAAATTTTCTGACTATTCAACTCAAGAAGTTCTAATTGGTCAACTTATAGTTATTAACGAAAGTGAATACTTAGTTATGAAAAAATTAGGCTATCAAAATGGAAGATTTTTTATGAATTATTATTTTTAAAAATCCATAGATATATAAATATAGAAATGAGAAAAACTAGACCAAAGAAAAAAAGTCTGATACTGAGATAAATTAGAAAACCCACAACCAAATTTGCTGCAAAAACCTAGCAACTAGAAAAAAGGAGTTTTAGGTGAAATCAGTGACTAGAAAGCATAGCGAAATCATTGACTAGAAAGTATATTTCTCTTTTTCCATATTATCCAACACTTTACTTTCCACCTTACCATAGCATAAAAAAAAAATGACACAAAGGTTCAAATTCTGTATACTTTTAAAAAAGGAGTCCCATTTCAATCAAATTGAAAATCAAGCTGTTAAAATGAAAGTTTTAGGTAAGAAAAAGCGGCTTGACTATTAAAGAATTGAGCCCTCGACGTCTTTTATTATTTTTTCTATGAGACATGTAAGTTTAAAAAAGTTATTCAAAACTATCACATAGAAAAACTAGGCAGAACAGAGATATACGTAGTCATTTTTATTTCTGATTTCAGTTTCACTCAACCCCTTTCCCTTTTTGTAGTATTTGACCAGTGCACCAGATTCTATAGATAGAATTTTTTGTATAGATAGAATCTTTGAAAAAAAAAAAAGAAACTGGCTTTTGCTTTTCTCATTGTAATTTTTATATCGATTCTAATTTTTTTAGATATTTGATATTTTATTTTTATGTTTCCGAAAAGCCTATATGTCTCGAAACAAAAGTAAAAAAGAATGGAAAGACAAAATAGACTAAACTAAAGAGAAAAGAAAGATTCCTTTGAACAATAGATGTCTTTCACATCCAACTAGAACAACGAAAATTTTCTTCATTTTTGAATGGCAGTTCCAAAAAAGCATACGTCAATTTCCAAAAAGCGTATTCGTAAAAATCTTTGGAAAAGAAAGGGCTTTTCGGAAACATTAAAAGCTTTTTCATTAGCAAGATCTCTCTCGACCGGAAACTCAAAAACTTTTTTTTGTATGAAAAAAAAAATAACAAAATATTGGACTAATATGAATCGATCTGGCTCAAAAAAACTTCGCCAAAATGGAATATTGAATTTCAAATATTCAAATAAATGATCTAAATTAGAAATTTAGAATTACTTATTTGAATTCACCAATAGATCAAGATGAAATAGAATTGACTTCTTCCTTCTGATATGTAGAACAAGAATCGTCTATATCTAATATATATATATTCTAAAAGGTACTTTTGTTGGTTGTTTGAAAATTTCACCGCCCTTACCTTTTTTTGTTTTGTAGTATGTTTTCTCGGTTCTGGGATGGGGATTCCTATTTTCCCCATCAAAAACTACTTTTTTTAAGCTTTCACTTTTTTTGAGTCATTTTTTTTCTGAATTGGTATATATTATCTAGACCCTCTTTTTTTCTTTGAATTCAAAAATCAATTGAAAATTGATTTCATTCTCTTTTTTTATTGATAAGATAAATGGATTTGGTTATGTCTGAGTTTTTCAATCAGACAAAAAATGATTCATTCTTAAATCAAGATGAGAAAGAGCATTTTACGTTTTCTCTATGAATAGAAGACAGAATCTTCTATTTATAAGAGTTCCATTTTAAGAAAACAGAAACTACCCGAAAATCTTTGGATATAAAAATGGAATTTCACTTCTTTTTTCTTCCAAAAATTTAGGATATTCCCTTTGAATTAACTTCCTCACTCTCGACGATTGAATAAAAATAGGCTATTATGATTTCAAACAAGCCGCCATGGTGAAATTGGTAGACACGCTGCTCTTAGGAAGCAGTGCTCGTGCATCTCGGTTCGAGTCCGAGTGGCGGCACGACACCTTAGAAATTTGAAAAAAATCGAATAGTCTTAGAATCACTTCTTTTAATATGAAAAATAATGAAATGAATTTGATTCCTTATTTTCATTTCGTAATTTGGAATTACGATTTGTAATTGAGAGACTTTTTTTTATGTTATGGTTATAATTTTTTTTACTTTAGAGCATCTTTTCCATCATATTTCCTTTTCGATCATTTCAATTCTAATTGCAATTCATTTGATAATTTTAATAGTGAATGAAATGGTAGAACTATATGATTACTTAGAAAAGGGCATGATAATTACTTTTTTCTGTCTAACAGGATTATTAATCACTCGCTGGATTTATTCGGGGCATTTCCCATTAAGTAATTTATATGAATCATTAATTTTCCTTTCGTGGAGTTTCTCCATTATTCATATGATTCCTTATTTTCATTTGAAAAAACATCAAAAAAATTTCAGTGCAATGATGACGCCAAGTACTATTTTGACTCAAGTCTTTGCTACTTCGGGACTTTTAACTGAAATGCAGCAATCCACAATATTAGTACCTGCTCTCCAATCCCAGTGGTTAATGATGCATGTAAGTATGGTAGTATTGGCTTATGCAGCTCTTTTATGTGGATCATTATTATCAGTAGCACTTCTAGTTATTAACTTTCAAAAAAAAAGTATTTTTTGTAAAACAAAACATTTAGTAAATGAATCCTTATTCTTCGGAGAGATCCAATACATGAATAAAAAAATCAATATTTTACAAAGCACTTATCTCTTTTCTTTTAGGAATTATTACAGGTCTCAATTGATTCAACAACTAGACCATTGGAGTTATCGAGTTATTAGTCTAGGATTTCTTTTTTTAACTACGGGTATCCTTTCAGGAGCGGTGTGGGCTAATGAAGCCTGGGGATCATATTGGAATTGGGACCCAAAGGAAACGTGGGCTTTTATCACCTGGGTCATCTTCGCTATTTATTTACATATTCGAACAAATACCAATTTTCACGTTGAAAATTCTGCACTTGTATCTTCTATAGGCTTTCTTCTAATTTGGATATGCTACTTTGGGGTCAATTTATTGGGAATAGGGTTACATAGTTATGGTTCATTTACATTACTCAACACCTAAAGAAAATGGAAGAAAGAACCTAACCTGACGAATAGAACCACAGTAGGAGGTGGATTCTATATACATATCATATACATATAGAAATAAAAAGAGCCTCGTTGAGAACCAACCATTTGAATCACTACTTGAAAAAAATGGTTGGTTCTCACAAAAGCTAAATGAATTTTTAGAATGACTTCCAATTCACAATTCCTTTTTTTACGTTCACGAAAAAAAGGAATTGTGACTATCTATAAAAAAAATTCCATAAAATAGCTTCCGCCTTATCAACTGATAGTGAGAGAAGAAAATCTGGGTAAATACCAATACCTATGATTGGTAAAAAGATAGCGATTGAAACAAATAACTCTCGTGGTCCAGAATCAAAAAAAGAGGAGTTTGGCCTATTAAAAAACTTGTATCCATAGAACATTTGTCGTAGCATAGATAATAAATAAATAGGAGTTAATATTATTCCAATTGCCATTCCAAAAAGAATTAGTATTTTTAAGATAAAAAAAATTTTGTGGCTGGTAATTATTCCAATGAATACCATTAATTCTGCAAAAAAACCACTCATGCCCGGTAATGCAAGAGACGCCATCGAAAGACTACCGAAGAGTGCGAATATTTTTGGCATTAAAATTGCTATTCCGCCCGTTTCGTTGAGATAAAGAAGACGTATTCTGTCATAACTCGTTCCTGCTACGAAAAAAAGCGTAGCACCAATAAATGCATGCGAGATTATTTGTAAAAGGGCTCCATTGAATCCCATATCGGTTATAGAACTAATTCCTATAATTATGAAACCCATGTGAGATACAGAGGAATATGCTATTCTTTTTTTTAAATTACGTTGACCCAGAGATACTGAAGCTGCATAAATTATTTGAATCGTACCTACTATCATCAACCAAGGAGAAAATAAAGAATGAGCGTGAGGTAATAATTCCATATTGATCCGAACCAACCCATATGCTCCCATTTTTAATAGGATTCCAGCTAGAAGCATACAAGTACTGTAATGGGCTTCTCCATGAGTATCGGGTAACCATGTATGTAGGGGTATCATAGGTAATTTGACAGAAAAAGCAAAAAGAAATCCAAGATAAAATAGGATTTCGAATCCCATAGGATACGATTGATTAACTAAGATTTCAAAATTTAAAGTTGGTTCAATAGAACCATATAACCCAATACCCAGAACTCCCATTAACAGAAAAATGGAACCTCCTCCAGTATACAAAATAAACTTTGTAGCTGAGTATAGACGCTTTTTTCCTCCCCATATGGATAAAAGTAGATAAACGGGAATTAATTCGAATTCCCACATTAGAAAAAAAAGTAAAAGGTCGCGAGAAGAAAATAATCCTAGTTGACCACTATACATTGCTAACATCAAGAAATGGAATAATCGCGAATCTCGAGTAACAGGCCAAGCCGCTAGAGTCGCTAAAGTTGTGATGAATCCCGTTAGTAAAATGGGTCCTATAGAAAGCCCGTCTATTCCTAATCTCCATTGGAAATCAAAAAAACGAATCCATTTAGAATCTTCTTCCAGTTGCATTAAAGGATCGTCTGGTTGGAAATGATAAGAAAATACATAGGTTATTAACAAAAATTCCAAAATACATATACAAATAGTATACCATCTTATTACCTTATTACCCCTATGAGGGAGAAAGCAAATTAAAGAACCTGCAAATATAGGCAAAACTACAATTAAGGTTAACCAAGGAAAATCATTCGTGGTAAAGGCAAGATACACTTGGAGCAAAAGAACCCGCACTCTATTATAGATTTTTCATTATAGATTTTTCATTTAGAGTGCGGGTTTTTATCGGTAAACAAAAATCAAATGAATTCAAGTAGAGTTTTCTGGAACATATCAATAAGCTAGACCCATGCTGCGAGTTGTTTCATGCCATAAATAAACTCGAACACTCAAAAAATCGGTTGGACAGGCGGATTCACATCTCTTACAACCAACGCAGTCTTCTGTTCTTGGAGCCGAAGCTATTTGCTTCGCTTTACACCCGCCCCAAGGTATCATTTCTAATACATCTGTGGGACAGGCTCGGACACATTGAGTACACCCTATACATGTATCATAAATCTTTACGGAGTGTGACATTGGGTCTATCAATTTTTTGAATTTCAAAAAATTTCGATCTAGTATAATTAAGTATATTATGCATTTTTCATTCTCGTATAAAATCTTTTTAAAATAGAAAAGAATTTATTAACTATTCCCAGACCAGATGAATCGATGATTTACCAGAATTTTTTAAGCAACCTATTTCTGGGTCGGCTTAGAATAGAAAGGAGGTCAAAAATACTTGGATTCTTATATTTTTGAAGCATGATCATACAGTAGGTAAGATACCTACTAATATTGATAACTATTTGAATTTGAATTTCTATAAGAATAAGAAAAATACTACTTATTCAACAAATTCGATTGATTAATACGAGTTGATTTTCTGTTACGATAAATTGACGAAAGAATAGCGGGTCCAATAGCTGCTTCAGCGGCTGCAATAGCTATAACAAAAATGGAGAAAATGCTTCCTTTTAATTGTCGACTATCAAAAAAATCAGAAAATGTTACAAAATTAAGATTAATTGCATTCAATATAAGTTCAAGACACATAAGAGCTCTAACCAAATTTCGGCTTGTGATTAATCCATAGACACCAATAGAAAATAAATAGGCACTCAAAACAAGTACATGTTCGAGCATCATTGACCAACTCCTTATCAATCTTGATTCCGTTCATTTCAATATGACCAATAATAAAAATTTGTTTATTGACTAGAATATAACAAATAGAGAACAAAGGAAAAATCTGTTAGGTTAGTAATAGAATAGATAGAACGAAAAAAATTTCTTTAGAATAGAATCTAGTTTTAGAATAGAATATAGATAGGATAACGTTTGGTTTGGAGTGATGCTTTGCAAGGTTTCTTAGTTTATTGACGGGCTGCAGTAATTGCACCTATCAAAGCAACTAAAAGAATTATAGAAATGAGTTCAAATGAAAGAAAAAAATCCGTTGATAAATGAATTCCAATTTGTTGACTATTATTTATCAAATCTTGTTCTACAATCTGATTTGATCTTGTAGTCCAAACAATTCCATACCATGACGTATTTAGAATACTAGTACTTAATAAAACAAAAAGACTGGTACAAATTAACGAAGTAATCCCGTCCCCAATAGTCCAAAAATAGAAATCTTTGTCATATTCTGAATCATTGATGAACATTACAGCAAAGAGGATTAAGACATTTATAGCCCCCACGTAAATAAGGAGTTGTGCAGAAGCTACAAACTGAGAGTTTTCTAGAATATAGAATAAAGATATACAAAGAAGAACCAACCCCAATGAAAAGGCCGAAAAAATGGGATTGGTAAAAAATATCACTCCTAGACCCCCTAATAGAAGACCTGATCCCAGAAAGACTAAAAGAAAATCGTGTATCGGTCCAGGTAAATCCATTCTATAAAAAAGAAATAAAAAAATAGGACTCTTTCATGATCTTATTGACCTGACCAGGAAAAAGTCAAGTTGTTCTATATTAGGATACGTTTTTATTGTTGAATTGGATATGGGTGCAATTTGATGTGGGTATTCTTATTGTCCTAATCTCATTCTTTAGTTGAAAGCCTAGTTTGAAACTTTTTGAAATAATTACAATAAAAAAAATTTCAAAACGCTTATCAACCAAAAAATTGGAGTTTAGTTTCATATTGACAAAACAAAGTCAAAAAGCATTTCTTACTTTTTTTTAGTTTAGTAATAGTAATTAAGTAATTAATAAGTAATTGTTCTTAAATCAAGATATTTCTTTTTTATTGGGTTGAGATAAATTCAAAATGCTTTGAATTGTGGAATCGTCCATTATTGCTATTGGTAAACGACCCAAAGCAATTTGATTATAATTTAATTGATGACGATCATATGTAGAAAGTTCATATTCTTCTGTCATTGATAAACAATTTGTTGGACAATACTCAACACAATTACCACAAAAAATACAGATTCCGAAATCAATACTGTAATTAAGCAATCGTTTTTTTCGAATATCTCTTTCTAATTTCCAATCTACAACAGGTAGATCTATAGGACATACACGAACACATACTTCACAGGCAATGCATTTATCAAATTCAAAGTGGATTCGACCACGAAAACGTTCTGACGTGATCAATTTTTCATAAGGGTATTGAATAGTTATAGGTAAACGATTCGCATGGGATAAAGTAATCAAAAAACCTTGACCAATGTACCTTGCCGCTCGTACTGTTTGTTGACCATAATTTATAAACCCAGTTACCATAGGGAACATATCCTAAAAATTTTATCAAAAATAGCATTTTGTTTTTTTCTCTTGTTTGGGATAAGTTATTAATCGAGTTATATAGTAAAAAAAAATATTATGATTTCGCTTTCTTATTTCGCGCTTATAGTGAAAGGAATTGGGAAGAAGTTGTTAATAATAAATTACCTAAAGAGATAGGTAAAAGAAATTTCCATCCAAGATCTAATAGTTGGTCCATTCTCAGCCTAGGTAAAGTCCATCGTGTTGTGATCGAAATGAACAAGAAGAAATAAGTTTTTGCTAGTGTAATGAAAATACCTATTGTTGTTCCAAAGACTCCATCCCTTTCATTTAGTTCAAAAAGTGCAAGGGGCGGAATAGAGAAATTCCAACCACCCAAGTAAAGAACTGTTAGAAAAAATGAAGAAACTAAGAGATTTAGATAGGAAGCAAGGTAAAAAAAACCAAATTTGATACCTGAATATTCGGTTTGATATCCTGCTACTAATTCTTCTTCTGCTTCTGGTAAATCAAAAGGTAATCTCTCACATTCGGCTAGAGAAGAAATTAGAAAAACGAAAAATCCTATAGGTTGACGCCACAAATTCCACCCTAAAAACCCGTATTTTGACTGTGCCTCAACTATATCAACTGTACTTGAACTGTTAGATAATTCTAGTCGGTGATAAGATCACGCTTCTCATCGCTATTACAGAACCGTACATGAGATTTTCACCTCATACGGCTCCTCGGGGGCCACAAATAAATCTATGGACTCATTCGATATTCTTTAATCTTGATATGAGATTGGTAGACTAAAAATCAATCGAAAGGTACCGAATTAGATCAATGGAATTCTGTCTGCTATACTAGAAAAATGGGCTTCTGAATTGATCTCATCCTTTACACTTTCAAAATTTGGAATAAATTTGAATAAAAAAAAGAAATTCATAAAAAACCCTTTTTTGGAATTAAAGGATTACTTCGTTCCTGATAGTCATTCACTTGATCGGTGGATAGGAGTATACTTTGGATCGGAATTCTGGGGAGTACTACTTCATCGCTTCTACTAATTTAAAGCCCCAACTTAGTCTTTCTTTTTTTTCTTATTTATGTGAAAAAGATTTCTCTTTTCATAACTTAAATAGTCTCTATTACGAATCCTTTGCGTACCTTGGTGTTTCTAATCATCCACTCATTTTTGTTCAATCTAAATCTATGCGGAAATTCGTGTTATGGATAGTAATACATACAAACGAGAGCAATAATTCCAAAAGAGTAGATTTTTTTACCCCGCTTCAAGACATACTGACTAATCAACCAATCTTGGGGTAAACAGTCTTTCCTGCTTATATTTACCTTTGCTTAACTCCTGTACATAAGAAATGAGACTCCACTTTTTTACTGCGAAATTGGAAGCTGTTTTCTTTCACTCATTTAACTATCTGGTTTAGTTCATCAATCCGAATGATGAATAAAAAGTTCTCTTATTTTACTTAAGTTCAAACTCCTAGAAACAAAAGAAATAGGAAAGTCTCAACGAATCACACGTAGAGATATTGATAACACACATAGAGTTAATGGGATTTCATAACTAATAGATTGGGCAGTAGCCCGTAAACCACCTAAAAAGGAGTATTTATTATTTGATCCATATCCTGACATAAGAAGTCCAATAGGAGCAATACTTGAAATAGCGATCCATAAAAAAACACCAATACTAAGATCAACTAAAATAAGTCGATAGCCAAAAGGAATTACTGAATAACTTAGTAGAATTGCTATGACTGCTATGGAGGGTCCGATACTGAATAAAGCCCCATCTCCTCGTGATGGAAGAAGGTTCTCTTTGAAAAGTAGTTTTGTTCCGTCTGCTAGAGCTTGAAGAATTCCCAGGGGACCTGCATATTCAGGTCCGATACGTTGTTGTATACTTGCAGATATTTCTCTTTCTAACCACACAATTACTAGTACACCTATTGTGCTTCCCAATAGAAGAATGAAAATAGGTATAAGAATCCATATGGTGGCATAGACTTCTTTTAAGGATTCTAATTTCGAAAAAGAATTAATAGCTTCTACTTCTGTGTTTTCAATTGTTGTTTCCATTATCATTTTTCAACGATCAACTTCTCCCATGATGATATCTATGCTACCTAGTATTGTCATAATATCAGCCAATTTCATTCTTTTAACTAACTGAGGAAGAATTTGCAAATTGATAAAACCTGGCGGTCGAATTTTCCATCTCCACGGAAAAGCACTTTCATCTCCTATCAAAAAAATTCCCAATTCGCCTTTTGGTGCTTCGACTCTTACATAAAGTTCTTGTTTAGATAACTCAAAAGTAGGAGACGTCTTTTTACTAAGGAATCGATATTCAAAATCATTCCATTCAAGATCTCTTACTCTATTAAGACTAAGGCGTCGGATTTCTAAATTCTCATAAGGACCCCCCGGAATTCTTTCCAGAGCCTGTTGAATAATTTTTATAGATTCCGCCATTTCACCAATTCGTATTAAATAACGGGCTAGTGAATCTCCTTCTTTTTGCCATTGTATTTCCCAATCAAGTTCTTCATAAGATTCATAATGATCCATTTTACGAAGATCCCATTCTATTCCGGAAGCTCGTAGGATTGGGCCTGACAAACCCCAATTTAGTGCCTCTTCTTCACAAATAATGCCTACGCCTTCAACTCGTTCTAAAAAAATAGTATTTCGTGTAATAAGTTTTTGATATTCAGCAAACCCTGTTAAAAAATACTCACAGAAATCCAAACATTTCTCTATCCAACCATAAGGTAGATCAGAAGCTACTCCTCCGATACGAAAATAATTATGCATCATTCTCATACCGGTGGCAGCTTCAAATAGATCATATATCAATTCTCTTTCTCTGAAAATATAAAAGAAAGGGGTCTGTGCACCTATATCGGCCATAAAAGGGCCAAGCCATAACAAATGAGAAGCTATACGACTCAACTCCAACATTATAACTCTAATGTAACTAGCCCTTTTTGGTACTTCAATATTTCCTAATTGTTCTGGCCCATTTACAGTTATTGCTTCTGTAAACATAGTAGCTAAATAATCCCAACGTGTTACATAAGGTAAATATTGTATAATGCTTCGGTTTTCGGCAATTTTTTCCATACCTCTGTGCAAATAACCCAAAATTGGTTCACAATCAATAACATCTTCACCATCTAAAGTAAGGATGAGTCGAAGAACGCCATGCATTGATGGATGATGAGGCCCCATATTAACTATCATGAGATCAGTTCTTGTAACTGGTACATTCATAAGTTTTTTTTGTATTCCTTCTTCCATGAATTCATAAACAATTAAGATCAAAAAAGTCTTGAAAACAAAATTTAAATAACTAAAAAAATGAATCTTTCTTTATCTCTCTAATATTCCATTTTCTTGTTAAGGCTTTATAACGCTTATTATCTTTTTTTGACAAATAAGCTAGTAAGCGATCACGTTTTCCCAGAATTTTTCGTAGACCTCTCTCAGATGAATAGTCTTTTTTGTGTAATTTCAAATGTAAATTAAGTCTTGTCATCTTATCGGTGAAAGATAATATTTGAAATTCAATAGATCCTTTCTTTTCTGCTTGGCAACTAACTAATATGTCTACTAATATGTCTAAAAACTCTTGCATAATGTCAAATTTTTTTTTAGTATTTTTCTTTTACGAATATGAATCTTACTGATCAGTAATAATAATAATGGGAGGTATTTTGATCTGGTATACACAAAAATCAATCCGAATTTCCTTATTTCTTCATTTCTGGATCTAATTGATACGTCATTGAATTCGTATTCATGTATAAAAATCGAATGTAAGACAGGGCATGTGCGCAGCTATTTATCCACCTGATATATATCGGTAAATGCTTTTTCAATCGTGGATACATATGTATCCTTAACATACTGAAACGACTACCATTATTAGTATCAAACCAATAGCGATTCATACAAGCTAAATCTTCTAATCGATAATTGGGCCAAAGAAAGAATTTTAATTGAATTAATTTCTTTTTATCTCTATCAAGATCTTTTCTTTCATCCAAAAATTGACCACAGGTTTTTACCTTGTTCCCATTGCAAAATACTGCATTTTTATCCACACCATTACTATTCCTTGAATTCAAACAACTTAGAATTCTCAATTCTCTACGACGTCTAGACGATAAAATATTTTCAGGAACAAGCAAATCATAATGATTTCTGTCTCTTTTTATCTTATTTTTTTGTTGAATCTCATGAACCAAAGAAATCCTTATGGTTTGATACATAATCAAATCTAGATTCTCTTTTATAGGCATACGATTCCATTTCATAATCAATACTCCATTACTTACCAGTTCTGAGAAATTGGATGGAGTAACTTTATCCCACACCTCCAACATATACGGCTCCAATTCTTCCTTCTTTACAAACGCAAGCAAAGCGTATAGTCTCCCATCTTTTCTTGTTTTTCTTCTTGTTTTTCTTTTTCTTGTTTTTCTTTTTCGTTGTTTTTCATCTTGTTTTTCTTCTTGTTTTTCTTTTTCTTGTTTTTCTTCTTGTTTTTCTTCTTGTTTTTCTTTTTCTTGTTTTTCTTCTTGTTTTTCTTTTTCTTGTTTTTCTTTTTCTTGTTTTTCTTTTTCTTGTTTTTCTTTTTCTTGTTTTTCTTTTTTTTCTTGTTTTTTTTTTTCTTGCTTTTCTTGCTTTTGATTTTCTTCTTTTTCTTGCTTTAGTAAAAATTCAAATACACGTTCAAAGAAGGGCGAAAAAACCTCGGGTGCGTCGAGATTCAAAGGGTGCGCCCCCCAGTAAAGTTGATAACCAAGCACCCTTCTGCGCCTTCTCAACATCTTGTAAGCTCCGGTTCCTGTTTTTATGATTTTTTCGTTACTTTCATTTTCGTTACTTTCATTTTCGTTACTTTCATTTACGAAAGATCCTGGACCTATGTTTTCTTCACTCCTTTCTATTTGATCTGACCTTTCTATTGGATCTGATCGGAATGATAGTACTTCATCCATTTCATTTTCGAATTCATTTACGAAAGATCCTGGACCTAAGTTTTCTTCACTCCTTTGTTTTTGATCTGATACGTAAGATGCTCGATCTACCTTTTCTTGACGCCTTACTATTTTTAGTATTTCCATAAAGTCACGCCTTTTTTGTTCATCCGCTTGACGCCTTTTTAGTCTCAGAATTGCACGCTTTTCATTTTTAATACGTTTACGAGCAGGACGACTCGTTAGGAGTTCCTTCAGCGTCAGTTGCCTCGTTCTATTTTTTTTCGCACTTTCAGGCCTTGGCCTTGGCTTTTCCTCAAGTTCACTCTTTTTTTTTTCATCAACCTCACTCCTTGGCTTTTCCTCAAGTTCACTCTTTTTTTTTTCATCAACCTCACTCCTTAGCTTTTCCTCAAGTTCACTCTTTTTTTTTTTTTCCTCAATTTCCCTATTTTTTTTTTTTTCCTCAATTTCCCTTTCCCTATTTTTTTTTTTCTCAATTTCACTTTCCTTAATTTGATCCACTAGTCTTTGATTAAAAAATGCATGAATTGGTATAAACCGCGGTTTCATTTCATATTCATATTTAGAATCTTGCTTAGAATCTTGCATAGTATATGCATTATAAAATAACCCCACTTTTCGGAATAACCTAAATTGTGGGAATAACCAAGGTATTGAATCCGATAGACTATTTAGTCTTTCTTCATTCATTTCCATCCAATCAATTCCCATCCCATCCAAATTCATTCCCATCCAAAAACATTTTTGATTGTATAGGTTGATTTCTTTATCTTTCTTAATTTCTTTATCTTTCTTAATTTCTTTATCTTTCTTAATTTCTTTATCTTTCTTAATTTTGAGATCTTTCAGAATTTTGAGAGAAAAAAGACCTTTCGTATCAAAAGAAATTCTATATGACCATTTTCTTTTTACACAAGAATAATAACCTTTTCTTAGCAAAGAAGTAATAGGGATACTCCCCCCCATATCAACCCATTTTTTTTTATGTATGTTGTAATTATAAGTATAAGAAATTTCTTGGTTCTTATTTACTTGGAATGCTGACCCATAACTGTATGAGTCCTTCTTATCTTCATAATAAATCGATTGATATGATAAAAGATCATATCTATAGGTTTTTAGAAAATGCTCGTTTTGATTTATCAATAACGAAACCTTTTCCTCTCGTTCAGATGAATCCCGTTTTCTTAAATTTCGATTTTCAACCCTACAATGTTGATTGACTCTATTTCGCCATTTTTTCGGTACTAAATCAGCCCAGATTCGCTTAGATAACTCGTATTGATAATGACTCTTTAACCAATTTTTCCATGGATTCATTCCAGAATTCTGAAGTTTCTTATGCTTTAATTCGGAAGAAATTATTCCTTGTCTTCGAAAAAAATCTTTGATTTCATTATTAAGAAATAAAGATGCTCCGTCATATTGAAGGACAGATCTTAACTTATACGAGTTAATCATGTGGGTTTGTGATAATTTGTAAAATACATAGGCCTGTGACACGAGGGATAAATTCAAAAAACCCCTCGACTCGGACGAAAACAGATGACGAAGAGAAAACAGATAATGAATAGAAAAGGGTTCCTGTTGTTTTTTTATAGTAAAAATACGCTTAATTATCTTTTGATTTTCAATTCTTTTACAATTCCATTTCTTAATCCATTTGATGCACCTAATGATATCTGACAAGATCTCTAGAAGGATATCCGCGTATATCCTTTCCACGATCCATTTTATAAAAGAATGTGATTTACGTATTAATCGAGCCTTTCTTCTTTTAAATATCTGAAAAATCTTTTTTTTTTTTAGTGATGCTAATTTTTGAGCACCATAACTTGTTTTCTTAGGACTCATTTTTTTCTTTCGAGTTCGAAATCCATTTTTCTTGTCTTTTGTAACATCTTTCTTGTCTTTTTTCATTCTTTTTATGTCTTTTATTAGATTTCTGATTGTGCTTATTTTATCAGTCAGATCTTTCATTTTGATTTCTATCCGTTGAGCTTTTGTCCTATCCCGACCTAGGGCAGGAAGAATCTCATTCTTGCTTATAGAACCCTTTTTGATTTTATTGATTCTAGAATCTCTTTTTATTTCACTCGAACCTTCTCTCCATTTTTGTATTTGGGCCTTTAGAAACTTTTTGATTTCTTTGAAAATTTTTAGAAATTTGAAAATCCACTTTCGAATTGCTTTTTTGCTTTTTTTGAAAATGGGGAAATAAAAACAATAGAAAGAATCCACAAATGGGTCGCCGGCACCACCAGTCCTGTCAACTTCCACCCCCCCCCAAATAGATATAAAAGTAGAAGTTGCTCTCCTTTTTTTCGTTTTCAAAGAGACTTTCTTTTTCCATTTTCTTTTCTTTTTTGATTGCATTTTCTTTTTCATTGGTACTTTCTCTTTCTTCTCTTCTTTTTTTTCTTTTTTCTTTTTCATTGGTACTTTCTCTTTCTTCTCTTCTTTTTTTTCTTTTTTCTTTTTCATTGGTACTTTCTCTTTCTTCTCTTCTTTTTTTTCTTTTTTCTTTTTCATTGGTACTTTCTCTTTCTTCTCTTCTTTTTTTTCTTTTTTCTTTTTCATTGGTACTTTCTCTTTCTTCTCTTCTTTTTTTTCTTTTTTCTTTTTCATTGGTACTTTCTCTTTCTTCTCTTCTTTTTTTTCTTTTTTCTTTTTCATTGGTACTTTCTCTTTCTTCTCTTCTTTTTTTTCTTTTTTCTTTTTCAGGTGTCTCTTAGATCGGTGCCAAGGTTTTAGACGGAAAGGATATAGTATCTTTATTTCCACACCACCCTCTTGTTCCCAATTTTCACTCCAAATTTCTGAATCTTCGATTAGAGTACCATCCAGGGTGGTTGGAATATGCCTTTCCTTCTTCCAATCCCTTATATCCGCGTCCCACTGGGGCGCTCGGAATAATAATAAACGGACCATATTTTTAGCTATTATCAATAAAGGTAATGTAATCCATTTTCGAATCTTCGAATAAGTTAGTAAAAGAGCAATCCTTCCTCCCCGAATAGCAGCAAGGTAGTTCTCGAACTCTGATGGCTCTATGCTCTCTACTTCCAACTCTTCATGCAAAATGTGTCTCCTCACTGATTTTTCCGCTTTCAAAAGTGTCTCGAGTCTTTCTCTCTCCGCCTCCCTGAGCCTCCAAATCCATTTGTCTCTGTTTTCCCCTGCGTAGTATTCGTCGTCGTCTTTGTCTTCTTCCAAGACTTCCAAGATTGGAAGTCTTTTTTCTTGGTTTTCTTTTTTGAAACTTTTTTTTATTTCTACGAAAACCTGCTTTATTGATTTTGTATTTTGAAGAATTTTTTGGATCTTTTTTATATATCGAAAAATGCTTTTTATTAGTTTGGAAATAGACTTTAGTAGTTTTCTTACTGAGTTGACAAGAGGGTCCCAAAGAATACCCCTTATTAGGGGGGCAAAAAGTAGGGAATGTGCACCTCTTTGAAACGTCTTTTTAAAAATGAACAATTTACGCCTTTGAATACGCATAGTAGACCATATTAGGCCTCGACGAAAATCCCATAAATGGGGATATCTTATCATCCACATGTCAGGGATTGGTTTTGTCATGCCTTCGTCTATTGATTTTTCTGTTTCTAGCATTTTCGCCGAAATCCCAACAGGCGCCTCCGTCTGCCTCAACTTATCGAGGCCGAGGTCGAAGAAAGCTCTATCATAGAAGCCGCTTTCCTTCGGCTTAAACAGAAATAGACGTCTCGGTTTCCTCGAGCGAATTTGATAATCTCGTATTGTCTCTTGCCTTTCATTCAATTTTCTTCGTGAGACCACTTGTACCTCACTGGCTAAGTTGTATGACCACCGAGGCATTACTTTTAGCATTTTTATGCTTGTACACCATTCATCCGTTTTTTGTCTTGTAAGCCATTCTAATTCACTAAGCCATTCACTAAGCCATTCAAATTCACTAAGCCATTCACTAAGCCATTTCGTTTTTTGCTCTTTTCTTCTTTTTATGCTTGTAAGCCATTCACTAAGCCATTCACTAAGCCATTTCGTTTTTTGCTCTTTTCTTCTTTTTATGCTTGTAAGCCATTCACTAAGCCATTCACTAAGCCATTTCGTTTTTTGCTCTTTTCTTCTTTTTATGCTTGTAAGCCATTCACTAAGCCATTCACTAAGCCATTTCGTTTTTTTCCATTTTCTTTTCTTTTTCGATTGCACTTTCTTTTTCCATTTTCTTTTCTTTTTTGATTGCATTTTCTTTTTCGCTTTTCTTCTTTTTATGCTTGTAAGCCATTCACTAAGCCATTCAAATTCACTAAGCCATTCACTAAGCCATTCAAATTCACTAAGCCATTTCGATTTTTTCAATTGAATTTGATTTTTCGATTTAGAGTCAAAATTATGAACATTAAGCTCCTTACCCTTAAAAAGAAAGATCCTAAAAACTTTATTTTTCAATAATCTCTTTTTTTTCTTTTTTGCATTTCTCTTTTTTTTCTTTTTTGAATTTCTCTTTTTTTTCTTTTTTTGAAATTCGATTTCTTTTTCTTTTCTCATTTTTATTTCTTTTCGAATTTCAAGCCTCTCTATCTGAGTCTTATCCATCATCAAATATTCGGCTGGAATTTCAGTTAGGATTGAAAATTCATTAATTACTCCACGCTTAAT